GCACTACGCCTAGGAATCAACAACATGAAAACTTTGTTAGAAATTATCTCCTTTTTTCTTTTTGGGGATCGGAACTAAGAAGAATGGTTGGGACAACAAACATCCATCTCGTTCGTACTTTGGATACCCGTATAACCATCGAAGACTGTTGAAGTGACTAATTCCTAGAGATTAAGAAAGATTGAGGACAAAGAAATTGTTGGAGTTAACTTAATATTTTTATCTAGTATCAGCATGCTTGATGTTAAGAAAAGATCTTTTGCAGAAAGGTTGGCTAGAGATTTCTTGTAAAAACACTAGCCCCGCTCAGTTCATAATGAGAATATTTTACTCCTTATTTTATTCTATGTATTATTTTCATTATGCACATAAGGGAGGAGCCGTATGAGATGAAAATCTCATGTACGGTTCTGGAACGGAGATTCTTTGAATTGAATGACGACCGTAACGAATGTCTGCTCAATCCGAAGGAAATTATGCAGAAGCTTTACAGAATTATTACGAAGCTATGCGGTTAGAAATTGATCCCTATGATCGAAGTTATATACTCTATAATATAGGTCTTATTCACACAAGTAACGGAGAACACACAAAAGCTTTGGAATATTATTTTCGGGCACTAGAACGAAACCCTTTCTTACCACAAGCTTTAAATAATATGGCCGTGATCTGTCATTACGTGCGACTATCTCCACTATAGAAAGAAAAAAAAAAAAGACAAAAATTTACTAGAAATTCACTAGAAATAGGCTTTCTACATATGCATCGTCCAAAACAACGATTTTTATCAGCTGTAGCAAATAAAGTAACTTCATAGAAGTCAAAATATGAAAAAAAATATGCCTAGATACTTGCTTCTATGGATAACAGATCTAATTAAGCATCGTAAAGATCAATTAGCGCGATTTTTGACCGATACAATAAGAACTGCTTACTTATCTCATAATATGAGATATGAGACATAAGTTAGGAATCACCTTATGTAACAGAGTCGATCCCCTAAAGTATTGAGCAGCGGTGTAGTATCAGATCCCAAAGATAGTAAGTCTTTCTTATGAGGGAAGGTCTTTTTCAAAGATTCTATATATAGATAAAACCGAGATAGTTACCTTTGAGAAAATTATAACGATAGTAGAATGCCTACACTTTATTCTTCTGAAGGTGGGAGAAAAGATAAAACGGATTGTTTTTATTAATCAAAATGAAAGTTTGAAACTCATCGAATTAACCTTTTTTGGTTAACTCGAGAAAAAAATGGGACACCAAAAGAATTGACTGCTGAGCCGTATGAGGTAGGAAACTCTCAAGTACGGTTCTAATGGAAGGAATTTGCTCGCCTATTCTGACCGAGGAGAACAGGCCATTCGGCAGGGAGATTCTGAAATTGCGGAGGCTTGGTTCAATCGAGCCGCGGAGTATTGGAAACAAGCCATAGCGCTTACTCCCGGAAATTATATTGAAGCGCAGAATTGGTTGAAGATCACAAGGCGTTTCGAATAAGATAAAGATAAGAGCGCTCTCTTTCTCTTTCTATTTATTATTTATTAGTATTTATTATTAGGTAATATTTAGGGTTAGTTTTTTTTTAGCATTTGGTATAGTTTTCTATTTCGTGCTTATATATTCTATATAAATTTTATATATTATATAAAATATATAGAAATAGATATAAAATATATAGAAATAGATATAAATAATATCTTATATAAAATAGATATAAATAGAAAATAATATATTAAATAAAAATTAAATAAAATAGAAATATATGAAAATAGAATATATTAAAATAGAAAAATATATAAAATATTAAATATATTAGATATAAAATATTAAATATATTAGAAAATATATTATAGAATATATATTTTCTAATATATAAAATTAATTGTTTATTATCCCTATCAGTCAAATAAAACAGATTGGGTCTCTGGGAAGAACCAATCAACGAATTTCATGAATTTCATTATACCCCTTCTAAGATCGTCCTTTTTCGTCTGGTATTTCATAGGAATAAAGGCTACACAGATATAAACAGTAGAGAATTTTCTATTTTTGTTATTAAATATTAAATAAAAAAAAAAGTTTCTAGCTGAGACTGCTTTATTTTATATTTTGCTTATGTTTTACTTTACATAAGACATATTACTATTACTCTATTCAAAATCAGGATCTATTCTCTATTTTAGGAATTCAAAGGTATCTTTTTTTTTTATTTAATATTTAATATAAGAATATACTAGGTTGCACAAAAAATTGTTTTTCCATTAATTCAAAACCCGGGACATAACGGTCCGTTGAGCGCCTTGAGTCTATGTCATAATAGATCCGAACACTTGCCCTGGATCGACTTCCAGATCATAATTGCTATAGTGAAGAACTAAAGAAACTAGATAAACGCGAGATAGAAGAGAAAGAAACTAATAATAAGTATCTCTCATAGGTTCACTAATTACTTGACTTGACTGTTGGCGGGTCTCTTTAATGTGTTGTCCGGAAAGAG